CAATAAATCAGAATTCTCGTGGAGAATGGTAGGATATATGAAATTCCAATGACCGTTGGATATGATTCGATCAGGTCCTGAATAATCAAGAACCCCCCCCTTTTTACCGTAAGGATTCGAACTAAACAATTTGTGTCTCACTTGATCATTAGTCACGGAGAGGTCAGAAATAGATCTCCGTTCAACAGAATGAACATTCATTTGATCTTGATCCTTGTGGAGCGAAAAAGGCACTATACTGGATCTGCACAGAGCTCCTGATAATATCCATAAATGACTTGTTTTGGGTAAGAGATGAACATTACCATATTTATATTCAGGTGCATGGTACACATCGGTACTCCAGTGCATTTCTCCCTCTGAGTCAGAATAAATATGTTTTCGAACTTTCTCTTTAACTTTATTAAAATTGAAAGTGGATGTTCCAGCGCGAATCTCAGCAATCACTTGTTCTGATTCTACATATTGATCGTTTTGAACTAAAAGAAAACTTTTGGGTGGAATATTCACATTATGTAGAATATCGTGACTCTCAATAGTTACATACAGGTCTATATAACATAGAAAAGCAGGATGCCCATGACGTGTACGTGTGGGATGAACCAAATCCTCATTGAATTTGATTTTTCCCTTAAAAGGAGCTCGTACATGTTCTGCAGTACCACCTGTGAATACTCCACCGGTATGAAAAGTTCTTAATGTTAGTTGAGTCCCCGGTTCGCCGATTGATTGACCCGCAATAATACCTACTGCTTCTCCTAATTCGACCAGGTCGCCATGAGTGGGACTCTGACCATAACATAATCGACAGATCCAAGATATACTCCTGCAAAGAAAGGGGGTTCGAATATATATTGGTTGTGTTCGAAAGGTTATGAATCGAGTGACAAGTCCAACCCCAATATCTTTATTTTGAGCGGCAATGCAACGTGGGCCCATATATATATTGTATGCTAATACACGACCAATTAGTGTTTGGACCCAAATTCTTTCCGTCATCCCATTTCTAGGACTCACGGAAATGCCTCGGGTAGTGCCACAATCTGTTCTACGTACAACAATGTGTTGAACTACTTCAACAAGTCTACGCGTGAGGTATCCAGCATCTGATGTTCGTACAGCAGTATCCACAACTCCTTTGCGGGCTCCGTAGCAGGAAATGATATATTCCGTTAAAGAAAGTCCTTCGCGTAAATTGCTTTGAATCGGTAAATCAATCATTTGTCCTTGGGGATCCGACATTAATCCTCTCATACCTACTAATTGGTGTACCTGAGATGCATTTCCTCTAGCTCCCGAAAAGGACATTATATGGACTGAATTAGAAGGATCAGTCATCCTAAAATTAGGATGCATTTCTTGTCTCAAATATTCACTTGTAGCATACCATATCTCAATGGATTGGCGTAATTTTTCTACTGTGTGTACATTCCCATAATGATGGTGCTTTTCTAAAATGAAACTTTGTTGTTCAGCATCTTGGACTAGCCACCCCTTAGAAGGTACTGTTAAAAGATCATCAATTCCTAATGAAATGGATGTAGCAGTGGCTTGCTGGAAACCCAGAGTCTTTACTTGATCCAGGGTGTGCGATGTATATGCCATTCCGAAGTGATCTATTAATCTGCTAATAAGTCGTTTCATGGCAGACCCATCTATCGCTTTATTGTAAAAGAACAGATCAGCCCATTCTGCCATAAGTACTTCTCTATTCCGCTGAGTAGGATTCGCCAATGGGTTTGAGTCAGTGATTCGAAGACCTCCTTTACTGGATCTCGATTCATGTAGAAATTAAGGAATTATGATTCCAGTTGAACCGGAGAGATCCAAATTCCCGCGGTATTACATAATTCCTTAGCTTAGGTACCGTATGAGTAGGCCTGGCAAAACCCCTGTATGGCTTCTTCTATTTCTCGAGAAAAAGAAATATGACCAACAGTGGTTCGGGTGTATATACAAAGGGTTTGTTTTTTTATACGTCTTACTATTAGATAGTGCCCATAAATTTCATGATAGGTACCCAAAGATTCATATTGAACTTCGACAGGAACTTCTCTTGAGGCAATGACACGTTGATCTAGTCGCCACCGAAGCCACAAAGGACTATCTAAATTGATTCGTTTCTGCTGATAAACTATAAGTACATCATAGGAACTACAAAAATAGGGCTCTTTCTCTTTCGTAGTATATTTATACTTATAATCATTAACTGTTTCATTTTGATAGTTTATGCGATTCCATGGATTATACCTATTTGCACAAATACCTCGACGATTCCCGATCGTTAATACATAGAGTCCAATAAGCATATCTTGGGTTGGTACCGAAATGGGATCTCCAATAGCCGGAGAAAAGAGATTCATATGAGAAAACATAAGTAAACGAGCCTCCGCTTGCGCTTCCAAAGATAAAGGTACATGAACAGCCATTTGATCCCCATCAAAGTCTGCATTGAATCCTTTACGAACTAATGGATGTAAACAAATAGCACGTCCACCCC